CTTGCCGACCATCGATGAACCGATCGGATTAACCAACCAAAGTTAGCTTCAGTCATTATGTATTGAACAGAGGCAAAAGCCTCGGTAACGGTCGGACGATAGTAAAAAGTCATAGCAAACCCCGTAGCTACTTGTACTAAAAAACAAGTAAGCGTAATTCCTCCTAGACAATAAAATAGGTTGACATGAGGAGGAACATATTTACTAGTTATATCATCCGCAATTGCCTGAATTTCGAGACGCTCTTCGAACCAATCATATACTTTATTGAGATAGGTAAACCAAGGGGGCTCCCCCTCTTAGAACTGTATATGAGAATTTCATCTCGTACAGCTCAAGCGGAAACACCCACAAACTGTTTGGAGCGGATAGAAATTTTTCCATTTCTTATCTTAGTCCTAGATTCTATCTTCTCGGAAGATACGAAGGACCAAAAACCCCGAAGCGCTTCTTTGTTCTGGTGATAATGCCAAAATATCAAGCTGGCTCATTTGTATTTATGTTGATTGTTACAGGCCTCTTGAATCTTCTCTTTCCCTATTTTCTTTCTTTTTATTTGTAGTGTAGATTGTCTTTTTTTATTTTTGATAGGAATTATCTTGTTGAGACCCTAGAGAATAGATTGAAACCTCAGATTCATACTAGAACCACGATGAGTCAATAAAGCCCCAAGCTAAGCTCAAAGGTTCCTTGAGTAAGAACCATTTAATCATCACTTAGAATCGATGTAATGACTAAAAATCCAGAGAAAATTGGTGCTTTGGTTACAATAACCATAAGCATTTGAAGAAAGAAAAACCTTTGATCTCTGAGTCTAACTATAACTATAATTGCATTTTTTTTTAGTGCGGTCGCGCGGTCTGAATAGTGAAGTATGAATCATAGTGCTAATGTTTCTTGATCTATTCCAGGGATTCCGTGCTCCAGATATTCTAATGAATATCAGACGAGGTGGAACCATCTCTCTCGAGATGACAGACCATTCTCTGTACTATAGGATCAATTTTCACAAGTCACACACTCATATTCCGGAAATACCGAAACAAAGGAATTCCACGGTCGAACTGCCCTACCAGAATATATATATAAATAATATAATATTCATAACCAAATTCATAATAAAATGGAATATTAATAGAGAATATTCTGAAAAAAGAACTTTTTAATAAGCTCTTAATATAATAGACTTTCCTACGCTTTCAACTCAAAGAAAAAAATGAGCTTCCCTAAGGGAAACTGCATCAGCTCTCTAACAAGCCTTCTGAAAGCACCTCAACTGACTGACTGCTTTTATAGGAGGAACCCTCACTTATAGTGGTACTAAATCCTACTTCCCCACCAGGTCTTTACCGACCTACGATTCAAAGGGATTCGTCCTCTGAGTATGAGGCACACCAAATAGAGGATTCTTCTATGGAGGAAAAATCCAACACAGAAGATTCCTCTTTGCAAGAGGGGCAGTCACTAAATTCCCTTCGCCAGGAGGTGCGGAGGCTTCGTTTGGATCTCGATACGAGTCGGGAGACGGCGTTGTCTCACCTCGAAGCTATCCGATAAGAAAACAAGCAAAGAGAGCTTCGCGCGTTGAACCGCCTTCTAGTATTCTAGTATTCTCTGTAGCACAAAGTGTCCCTCTATATATTTCTAAAATGTATACAGAATAGATGAGGGTTGTTTCCTTGATTATTGTGTAGGATTACAGATTTGAGACTTGAGGCCCCTAAAAAAAAGGGGCCTGAGTTATTTTGGCTTGAAAAGGTAAGACTTCTTGATTCTTATGCTATGGATCTAATTCATTGAAATTCCGTCCAGTAAAACAGAAGAATTATAAATCTCCAAGAGAATAGATAGAAAGACTGCAAATAAAGCCATTGCAACACCCATCAAAGGAGTGGTTCCCCATCCAGGAGCCACTTTCCCATATTCCGAATTCAACGGTTTCAATAAAGCCCCTACTGTTGTTCGTCTTGGACCAGATCTAGAAATACCCTCAACGGTTTGTGTCACCATAAATACTTTTTTGTTGAGATCTGTTGACTTTGTATACCCTTCCGTTGTAAATCAATATCATAGATCCATTGTAGTCTTGAAATTCTCTAATAATGGAAACAGCAACCCTAGTTACCATCTTTCTTTCTGGCTCACTTGTAAGTTTTACCGGGTACGCCTTATATACCGCCTTTGGGCAACCCTCTCAACAACTAAGAGACCCATTCGAGGAACACGGAGACTAGTTGAAGTAATGAGACTCCCCTAATTGAGGAGTCTCATTATCTCAATTGAGCTAACGCACAATCATTTCACCTTTTTATTTTTAATTGGAACTCTCGGTGGTTCCCGAAAAAAGATAGCGAAAAAAACAATCCCTAGAGTAGAGACTAAGAGGAATGTATAAACCAATGCTTCCATAGATTCGATCGTGGTTTACAATTATAGCTTCCACATCTGTTCATTTGGGGGGATCATTTCCCAGATAAAGAAAGGGAAAGAGTCAAAGGTGATCCAAAAATCATGGTTTCTCTGCTACCCTGTATTAACTCCAAAAAATCAAATAAAGGAGAAAAAACCAAAGCAATGTTGTATCAGACTACCTGTCTCCTTGTAGTTGGATCTCCAAGTTTTTGGAATGCTCCAAATTCCACTTGAGCATCCAAATCTGGGTCAATGCCGGCAAAAACATCTCTGAACAAAGTTCTCGCACCGTGCCAAATGTGCCCGAAAAAGAAAAGCAAAGCAAATGAAGCATGGCCAAAAGTAAACCAACCCCTGGGGCTACTACGAAAAACACCATCCGATTTCAAAGTAGCACGATCTAATTCAAAAATTTCACCCAATTGAGCGCGTCTAGCGTATTTTTTCACAGTAGCAGGATCGCTATAACTGACTCCATTGAGTTCACCACCAAAGAACTCAACAGTTACGCCGACTTGTTCAACACTATACTTCGACTCTGCCCTTCGAAAAGGAACGTCGGCTCTCACAATTCCGTCTCCGTCTACCAAAACGACTGGAAATGTTTCAAAAAAGGTAGGCATACGGCGTACAAAAAGCTCGCGGCCTTCTTTCTCTCTAAAGATAGGATGTCCTAACCATCCAACCGCTATTCCATCCCCATTGTCCATTGAGCCCGCTCTGAATAATCCCCCTTTAGCTGGATTATTTCCGATGTAATCATAAAAAGCTAATTTTTCTGGAATTTTAGACCAAGCTTCTGAGAAACTCTGATTTTCGGCTAGGTTGGCGCCAACTCTTCGATATATTTCTTGCTGGAAGTATCCTTGATCCCATTGATACCGGGTGGGACCAAATAATTCGATCGGGGTCGTTGCGGAACCATACCACATAGTTCCAGCAACAACAAAAGCTGCAAAAAAGACAGCAGCGATACTACTGGAAAGTACAGTTTCAATATTACCCATACGTAATCCTTTGTATAAACGTTGGGGCGGACGGACACTTAGATGGAATAAGCCCGCCAATATACCCAATGTCCCTGCTGCAATATGATGAGAGGCTATTCCTCCTGGAATAAAAGGATCAAAACCGTCGACACCCCACGCAGGATTTATAGATTGGACTTTTCCCGTGAGTCCATACGGATCGGACACCCATATTCCAGGACCATACAAACCTGTTACATGAAATGCGCCAAACCCAAAGCAAGCTAGTCCTGAGAGAAATAAATGAATTCCAAAAATCTTGGGCAAATCCAAAGACGGTTTTCCTGTACGCTCATCACAGAATATTTCTAGATCCCAATACACCCAATGCCAAATAGCTGCCAAGAAGCACAAGCCAGAAAATACAATATGTGCCCCGGCCACACCTTCGTAACTCCAAATACCCGGATTCGTTATAGTGCCTCCTGCGATACTCCAACCCCCCCACGAATTGGTTATTCCTAAACGAGTCATGAATGGGATAACGAACATACCCTGTCTCCACATCGGATCAAGAACGGGATCAGAGGGATCAAAAACTGCTAATTCGTATAAGGCCATCGACCCGGCCCAACCCGAAACTAGCGCAGTATGCATTATATGGACAGAAAGCAAGCGACCGGGATCATTCAATACGACAGTATGAACACGATACCAAGGCAAACCCATGGAAAGACCTCTTTCTCAAAGAAAAATAGACACTATGTAACTTTCTCGCATTGGGAGCTAGGGACTTCCCCCTTTCAATGGATTATCTCGGAGCAGGGGTCAATTCAATATTGATTCCATTCCCTTGGGAATAACCGACCCATTCTGTTTGTAGGAACAAATAGAAACAGATCTATTCTATACCCGATAAGTATCAATCCGCAATGCAGCATTGGTTTGGTTCTATTTTCTACGGGCCAATGCTTGGTTTTATTCTATGAACTTTTCAATCTATGGAAAAAAGAAAAATCCGAGGCAATAATCTGACAACAAGAAAAGGCGTTTTGATTACGCTTTCACATAAACGTGAAGAGACAAGTTATCAAACTTTTTGATAATGCCCGTTGGTATTCCAAAAGTCGCTTTTTTGATGTCTGAACCCAAAGAAGAAGACAAAGAAGAAAAAAAAGATCCGACAACATGGGTGGACCTCTAGTGTGACTTGGCATCCATAATGGGTCCTATGGGATTTCCCCATGCTCTTCCCCGATCAAGATATTCTCTCTTTCCCCCCCAACAAAAAGGTTGAGTGACTGATCAAGAATTGAAAGTTTGAACTCAAAGCCAATAATTTCAATTGGGAGATTAACATTTATATTGTCAATTCTATTTTTAATTAGAATGGAATAATTTATGGTTGGCTTATTTAGACCACTAAAATGAAGGATCTAGGCTCTGCTCATAAAATACCCAATTGGTCAAATAGGAATATGTAAAATTCCCTTTTGTATCATAACATAAAAGATTCCTATTGATACCTAAAAGATTCCTATTGATTAGAGAAAACCTCCAAATATATTGATCTTAGATCTCTATCCCAATCGAGGTCGGGTAGGTCGATCTTTACCCGGAGTAGATCCTAAACCTAAAAGAATAGAAGAAGCCCATTCAGTAACAAGAAAATGACACCATAATTGAAAATCGAATTTGGAGTTCGATGAAATAAAACAAAACCTCAATGCAAAGTAAATTCGACAAGTTTCAAGTTTCATGAATTCTTTTTTTTTGGGGGGGGGGGGAGTGCGCCAAAACTTATCTTTCTTGAAAAATAGAAGAAAAAAGTACGCTCGTTAGGAGTTTGAAAAAGCCTTCTATGAAACAATGAAAAGGGCTGGAATTTACACATTGCAATTTGTTGAATTCTATGCACTAAAACCATGCGTGTATGATTCCTAAGGAATTCTATTTTTTCCTAATCAACCGACTTCATCGAGACAGATGCATTTTTTTATCCCAAAAGCTTGACCCAGAGATCACGAATACCGTTTCGGGTCTCATGATATATCTCAGTATAGAGAAGAAGGAGGAGAATCAGCTTCTGTTTATAAACTGTAGAGGTGGATTGGTAAACTGCGGAATCACTCTCTTTGATCTGATACAATGGGTGGGACCCAAGGTCTATACACTAATCATGGGGATGGCCTATTCAATGGGCTCCTTCGTCGCGACCGCAGGAGAAATGGGTGAACGTATAGCATTGCCTCACGCTTCGGGTCGTGCCAATGCATTTTGATTTCTTATTTGAGAGAAAAAAGAAGACTATGCCTTCACTATATGGAATATGAATCAAATAATAAATAATAATAGCATGGCACTTCGAGTTTGAGAGGCGCAATTATTGTTTTTTCATACGATGAGATTCTGTATCGAGAGAGTGGTATGAAACAAAAAGCATTTCAGATTGGATCTTATCTATCAGGGATCCATTTCCGCGTCACAAACTTTTTTGTTTTCATACCCTAAGTCCCTTTCCACTATTTAGTGTATGAGAGATTTTGAAAATGAAAAAAAAAATACGATCATTTTTCCTTAGTTGATCAAATAAAAAATACACTTTGGGATTGCCGAATCGCAAACGAGAAAAATAGATAAAGCACCGGAGCCATCATAGTACTATCCTAGTATTAATTATTAATATTTTAAAATTCTCTCGAAGGGAAGGGTGGTAACTGGATCATTGAACGGTCCTAGGGTCTTAGAAATCCTATTTTTATCTTTCTTTATTCAGCAGAAGTGAAATGAAAAAAACCGAATTCCATAGTAGAGCCGTATGCAATGCGGAAACGATGCTTGTACGGTTGTTCAACTCTCTCTTTTTGTTCTTCGAACCCATCCGTTACCCTACCTCTTTACTTCGCCAAATCGTGCGAAATAGAGGAGATGTTATATCATTATCATTCAGGTATTAATACACCAACCTTGGAGTGATTATATAGATCCCGACCTAGGAGATTTGTACAGAGATGGGGATGAATTACTAGCGGCCCACAGGCGAATCGTAGCTGGTTATTGCCAAAGAACAAAACAACCCCGACATGTTATAATTAGGGACATGCATCAGGATTCCTTCATGTCACCAGAGGAGGCCAAACTTTATGGGCTTATTGATTTTATAGGAATTACGGAGTATCTAAACCACTGTCTACACAACATCGGCAATACAGGTTTCAATGCCAACGAACCTATAGAGCTAGTAAAAAAGCCAAAAGAGCTAAATCCAGAAATAGGAAGAAAGCAAAACAAACTTATAGATATAGATCCACTAAACATAAACAAATCTAGAAAGCTATAGCCAAACAAACCTATGGAGCGAAAGCCTGATAGGTTTTTTTTGGATTCAATGATAGGGAGGAGCTATCCCTGGGCGAGGCATACAAGACACTGTTGGGCCACGGGGAAGGGTTGCCCCCTCTTTTAGGGTCCTCTAACCCATCCCTTACCTTCCCCCTTGTACTTCGCTAAATCGTGCGAAGGCATCCTAAGGGATGGGTATAAATGGCACGGTTAGAACCGAACAACCCCAAAGTCAGTTCTATCTAGTTCGTTGGGACCTCGGCCCAGGGATTTTCAAGTGTTCCTCCCCCCACTTCATAGAATTGAGGGGTTGATCTAGGGAGGAACTATCACTGGGCGAAGAGTCCATGCCACCAATTGTTGATTTTGAAAGACAAAAATGGAACCAGGGGCAAATGAACTATAATCTAATTTGTGAGTTTCCCTATTTTTGCTGAGGTAAAATGGGTCAAGTCTCCAATCAAGTCTCCAATTAGAATCATATGGTTAGGATCGATCTAAACCAGCCCATTCTGTATATAATTCAGCATGCCAACTATTAAACAACTTATTAGAAACCCAAGACAGCCAATCAGAACTGTCAAAAAAGCCCGCGCTCTTCGGGGATGTCCTCAGCGTCGAGGAACATGTACTAGGGTGTATGTGCGACTCGTTCAGATCATGAACTGAACCAAAAGAAAGGAGACAATTTTTACAGTATCAAAGATCCGTACCAATGAATAGGATAAAACCAATGAATAAGATAGAGTGGAAGAACTCCAGTCACTGTCTAAAAAAAAAGACCTTTATTGTTGTGTATGAAATTTATGGTTTCCATTGGTATAAATCCGATCACCTCAAGTGAAGATGAGAAGCAATTCCCCATTGGTAGCAAATGGTTATCCATTAAGCGGGGGAAATCTTATTTCAGAAGCATAACAATACTGCTCTTACTCTTGCAAAAACGGACTCACAGGGTCAGCTACCTAACCAACCTTCATAATTAAATGCCGTTACTGTATAGGTAGATCTTATTGTGAAAAGACCTATTACTGGATAATTCATGGGTAGAGCCAAAAAGTGTGAACTATACAAGTTACTAAATAAGGAAGGGGCTCCGGTGTATAGAAAGGACCTCACCGTTTACAAAGTCACCATAGAAACGATGGAACCCACTATTTTTTATTCATTTATATTTCTTACTTAAATTAACTTTGACTAGTTTTTTGATCAATCTCATTTTTTATTTCGAGGTGGAATGCCTGGAAAAAATCGTGGTTGGGAAGGTCATCGTAGCAAAAGCCATTGGAATTTTTTTTTTATACATCGGAAGAATCCGTTTTGTTATTAATAGATAGACCGGGAGGGGGGAAAAAAAGAATGACTGAAAGAAAAGAAAGCAATTAGTTATTCATCAAAGTTTCAGTGGATTCAATGACCAGAATTAAACGAGGATATATAGCTCGGAGACGTAGAACAAAAATGCGTCTATCTGCATCAACTTTTCGAGGGGCCCATGGCAAACTTAGTCGACCTATGAATCAACAGACAACGAGAGCTTTGGGTTCTGCTCATCGGGATCGAAGCAGGAAAAAGAGAGATTTTCGCCGTTTGTGGATCACTCGTATAAATGCAGTAATTCGTGAGATCAAGGTATTCTATGGTTATAGTGTATTTATACACAATCTCTACAAGAAGCACTCGCTTCTTAATCGAAAAATACTAGCGCAAATCGCTATAGCAAATCGAAATTGTCTTTCCATGATTTCCAATTCCATAATTTCCAATGAGATCATGACTTTTGCAAGATTTTTTTGCAGCGAGGGATGAAAAAGAAGTTCCCCGGAGAATGAACTCCGGGAAGGTGGAGTATAAATGAATAGGATAAGGTAGTCAAAATGAACGAGCACGATTCACTAAAAAAAATGCAATATTTCTGCTTTTTCTTCCCCGATTCGGATTCTTTTTGGTTTCTTCCGACGTGACAATCCTTGGGTCCTCTCATTTTTCGAACAAAACATCGACCCTCCCCTAGTTGGGTGAAAGATTGGAATTTTGATTCCTTTTATTCCATTGTGTTTGATTCCTTTTAGTCCATTGTGGCTGTAGGCCTGTTTTTTTTCTGGTTCTAGGACCTTTTTTTTGATTTTTCGCCCTAGGGGTTGACTTGGGTCTTGTTCTTTCAAATGGTTTCTCTTTTTTATTAGTATAAAGAAAAGGTAACAAAGCTAAAATGCGAGCTTGTTTTATAGCAAGCGTAATTAATCGTTGTTGTTTCAAGGTCAATCGATTCACTCGTCGAGATAATATTTTTCCGTCGTCACTAATAAATCGACTAATTAAACTCAAGTTTCTATAATCAATTCGATCCCCCGATCCAATTGGGGGCAAACGCCTACGAAAAGATTGCTTGGATTTTCGAAAGGGTTTCTGGGATTTCAGCAAGGGTCGCTTAGATTTCAGAAAGGGTTTCTTGGATTTCAGAAAGGGTCGCTTGGATTTATCCATGGTATTTAGTCCTTATCTCTAAAATCCTATTTCTGAATTCGAATTTGGGATACGACCGAAATAGGATTTGATTTGTTTATATATATATTATGTAATTTGTTCTTGTTACTCGGAAAGCTGGCAGTTCTGTTCGATCTATTTCTTTATTTCCCCATGAATTGTATGCTTGTAACAATAGGGGCAGAATTTTCTCAATTCCAATCGATTAGGTGTCTTGTGTCGATTCTTTTGAGTAATATATCTGGAAATGCCCGGCGATTCCTTAGTACCACTGTTTCGCACACAACTAGTACATTCCAAAATAACTCTGACTCTGACATCTTTATCCTTGGCCATGAACCTCCTTTGCATTTTGGATTCACTCAACTCTTCCATTTTCAATGCGAAACGAAGAAAAAAAGGAAAAAAATAGAAGTGGCTAACCCGAAATCCGATTAGGAACGACTTCGTTGCAATCAATAGCGTAATATTAAGAAGTAATACAATGATTTTTAACTCTCAATTATTTTCGAATCCCAATAGAGTATTTCAGTTAAGTATCTTGTATGATTTTGGTACACTAGACCCATTATTTCTATTTTCGTACTCCCTCTATGAATTCGAGCCTAATCGCGAGTTTCGCCGAGGTTGGATCCACTTTGATTCTTTTTCTGTCCTCCTTTCTTTATCCTCAAAAAAAAGAAAACAAAGAAAGAGAGAAAGGAAGAGGGATTAGTCCCAAAGAATTTATTGTATCGCTAATCTTCTTCATCCCTTCCCATGTCAATAACTAGAATGAAAAAAGGGGAATGTCAACGCATCCGGGAAGAAACGATTGATCTCTATCAATAGACCTGCTAAAGACCCGAACCATAAAGTACTTAGCACAGGGGCCGCGGAGAGATATGTTTTTAGATCGCGCATTGAAAATTATTCTTCTTTATTGGAATACATATATGATCAGATGCATAGGTCGTTAAGGATCTCTTGTATTTTAGTTGTACGCGGAATCTCTAACAAAAACTGAAATATACCACGCCCTAATCAATGGCAATAACACTACAATTTCCCTTTCCTTAAAACGAAAAAAGGGCGTCCCACTCTTCCTGAGTATTGTGTTACTGATAAGTATTCTTATACGTGAGGTTTCATATCTATCTTTCCTATCTATCTATCGAATATAATTCTTTTATTTTAGTATTAATATACATATAATTCTTTCTATTTATAAAATTTGATAGGTTCCACGTGGTCTATGAGACCAAAAAGAAGAAATGACAAGATAGATTGTCTCTCAATGAGGAAATAATGATGTGGAAAACAAGACAGAGATTCTATACAATGACACTATATACCAATTGAAAGGGATGTAGCGCAGCTTGGTAGCGCGTTTGTTTTGGGTACAAAATGTCACGGGTTCAAATCCTGTCATCCCTAGCTATTCTTTCTCCTATGGGCAGTAACGAGAGGTCCGTTGAGATCGATTGAATTTGGAGAGTCTTTCCGTTTATGATACTATATGTATATATAATAGAATAATACGGTCTGGGGAGGTACAAAGGAGGTACAAAAAAATCCTTTTCTTTGCGGTCTTATCGATGGTGATAAGAAAGCGCTCTTAGTTCAGTTCGGTAGAACGTGGGTCTCCAAAACCCGATGTCGTGGGTTCAAATCCTACAGAGCGCGATTCCGTTCTTCTTAGGCCGAATTCGACTACTCCTTTTTTGAGTCCGCAGGAGGTCAATCAAAAAACGAGATGTTAATGTTACTTAATCAAAGGTCCAATTGATCGCTGCGTCTGTATTGTAAATATGCAGTTACGAATAATCCAGCCAAAGTAATCGGAATTAGACCTAACACGATTCCAAATAGTAAAACTTCAATCATTTCGATTTATTTGAAAAGGGAAAAAGAGAGAGGGAATATCTATCCTTAAATATTCATCCGAATTGACCACGAATCTCATCAAGCAAGAATTGACAAGTACTGCGGAAAGGCACTCTAAAATCCGCGGAAACATTTCTTTTTTTATTTATAACAAAATTGTTCATTCAATTCATTTCAAATAAGTCGTATCTTGCTCAGACCAATAAATAGAGCCGGGGTTATAGTTGACGCCACCAATAGAAAGCCGAAATAACTAGTTATAGTAGGCATGAAGGAGCTAAAGGAGATACGTTCTTTTTTTACATATGGTTCTAAAACACTTACCTAAGTTTCCGCTTTTGAAAGATAGGAGGATACGAAAAAATACCAATTGACAAAATCTGTTCCAATTTCAGTTTGATTCATCAGTGATTCTGGGGGGCCTAACAAAGATAGGGCGGGATAAAAAAAGCTGGATCGATCATCTGTGACATCTACCGATTCCCCGATTGCAAATCAACAGATTCATTCAGAAACTTCTGAGTAAAGGACTAGGAATAAGAACTTTGTCGCGGAATTTCATTCACAAATGAAACGTACTTTGAATTATTGTGGAATAAAATTCGCAAATCGTTTCGATTTTGATCATTTCTTTTTCAACTGTATCAAATCTAGTTTCTCTTTTGGAACGAACGACCTTATAACACCTTATTGCCTGATTCAAGTAAGTAGTAGGTTCTTTAATCACACATAATATCTTGAATGATAAAAAAGTATCATATCACACGGGCGCTCAAAGAAAGAAAATCTTTGCTTTTCTATGTTCTTTTTTGACAACTAGAAGCCTAGTAATTCTATTATCTTTTCTTTTTAGGTTCGACATTTTTTCTTTCCATATTTTGAGGTCCCACCGTTCAAGAAGGAACCCTTAGCCCTAATGAAGCAATGGTTGCATCCGGAATGTGGATTGGTACAACTATTATATTGTTTGTTTTCATTCAGGGTATCCTATACTATTACTGTTATTGTATTACGAATCAATTCCTTCAAATGAAAGGATTCACACAAAAAACCCTTTTTACTCTAGAACTAAGAGAAGGGTACTTCCAAATTTCGCATCGAATCAAATTATGGGAATACGAGAATCTCTTTCCTGAATTAGTAGAACCGAACTCGTCGGACTCGCACTTTAGCAGATCTTCCGTTTCTAGTCCAAAGCTAGTAATGAAAAGCACCTTATAACTACAACTACAGGAATTTTCGATTGAATGACACGTGGTTCCGCATAGATAAGGAACAAGAAAAGAAGAAATCAATTATGTACCACTTCCCTTAGAGACTGATTGAAATTGCGTTGCTGTGTCAGAAGAAGGGTAGCTATACTGATTCGGTATACTCTAAAGACGCCTTCGGCGCACTATTGACGATCTCACAAAGATGAAAGGT